AAAAGAGGGGGGAGGAGAGAATCCACGCTTAGGAATCATTAAATCCCATAAATTATTATTCTGAGGTATCATGAAAATTCTTTAAAATGCAAGACTTTGTGGTGGAATAAAATATCTCTCATTTCCCCCTCGAATAGATTCTTCTTTTTGGTTTCCAAAGGAATATTGTTATGTTGCCTTGAAGGGTGCACTAATCCCTTGAATCCGGTACCAACGGGTATCATCCCCCCCAGAACAACGTTCTCTTTCAGGCCTTTCAACCAATCAATACGGCCCCGGAGAGCAGCTTTTGCTAAAACTCGAGCAGTTTCTTGAAAACTCGCTTCGGATATAAAACTTTGAGTATTCAGAGATGCTTTCGTGATTCCCAATAAGACGGCTCGATAACAGATCGCTTCTTCCAAAGCACGACCCGTTCGTTCCGCTCGCAACAATCCAATTAATTCTCCAGGTGAAAAAACATTAGACATTCCATCTTCGGAAACCAACACCTTTGATGTTATTTGACGTACAATAATTTCTATATGTCTATTATGAATTTGCACCCCTTGGGATCGATAAACCTTTTGGATCTTATTAACCAACGAGATCCGACTTTGTGCTATAGTTAGTTCAGCACCAATCAAGAATCCCCAAGGAATTCCAAGAATTCTTGTTATACGTTCGTTCCAACTCTCAATCCTTTTTTCTAGGTTCATAGATATTGAATCAATTGAACGCACTTCTAAAACTTGTTCCACTTTTGGAAGACCCTGCGTTATATCACCAGATCTTGATTTTTCATATATAAATGTAATTAATGTATCTCCTTCATAAAATATTTCCCCATAATGGCCATGAACAGTTGCTCCTGGAGTGGCTAAATAAGGTTTAGCTGATCTTATTACTAAAGAGTCCACTTGAACAATTAGAACTTGACCCGATTTTAGGTGTGGTCTGTTTTTGGCTATATATCCATTTTGACAAATAAACTGTCCAAGACTAATTATTGTAGATGTGGCATCACAAGAATTGTGATGGAAAAAATACCAATTCAAATTGAATGCATTCAAAATGATGTTACTGCATGGATCAGGATTCAAAATTCTACCATTTTCATCCATTAAAGAATATTTAAGTAGTTGAAAAGCCTGTTTTAAATTGTAAAGTTGGTAATATTTAATTACCAAGATCTGATTATGAGTTATTAAATGGTAAAACGAATAAAAATTCGCAATTTGAAGGGCTGTTCCTAAAGGACCAAAAAAATTCCTAATTGGAATTAGGGGATCCTTTTTAATTTTAATTGATTTAATTGATTCTTTTATCCCATTGTAATATTTTACATTGTTGAATAGACCCATTCGAGAACAATTGGATGATGACAAAATTATCAAAGATTGGCATTCCTTATTTCTATTCAATAATATACGAATAGTTCCTTGATTTTGTTTAAGTGATTTTTGAATCCTTGCCTTAGAATAAATGGAATAAAACGGATTGATGCGATCTGATTCATTATCAAAGATCAATCCTGAACCTGATGGATCATTCCTTTTTCCGGTATACGAAATGGGGGATTTCGCTAAATCAATTCTTAGGAAATCTCTAATTAGCCAATTTGTCGTTACTTCAACAAAAGAAGCATGGGCCTCCCCGATAGAAGAACTTTTTTTGTCTTGATCCCAATTCAATATTAAACAAGTCCGAACTAATTGAATACTTGTGTCAAAAATTCCCCGAATTGGTTTTCCATTTCCATAAAGGATATAATTGACAACTCGAAGTTTCACATTATCTCTTTCCCGCGAAGGATCTTGGGGAAAAAGTGTTGCTAAATTTATACCGTCCGCTATCTCATATGTGACTACAGGCCGAATCAAAACAAAATACTTTTTCTTGGTAAGTGCGATCCGTTGGACATAGATCCAATTTCGCAATTTTTTAGATTCCTTAGAATTTGTTTTTCGCGTTCCTGGTGGTATCAAGATGCCACTGTGTCGGGATATCTTATCTGTTTCTCCAGGAAAATGGATATCCCCAGAAAATATTTGAAGTTCAATACTTTTTTTTTTTCTCTCAACTCGGACCAACCCACCTACTCGGCTTCTTGTATTTAAAGTGATTCGTGTATCTACTCCAATGATACTATTGTTCCGTACCATTATAAAAGAGGATCCAGGTAAGATATGTACTTCCTCGGGAATGAAAAAAAATCGATCTCCTTTCCTTTGGTATTTTGGCCTAAATTCTTTGACTCCTCGATACTCAATCAAATCTTCTTTTTTGACAATTGAATGCACTTCTACAGTCCCATATTTAGTAATTCCCGAACTCCTTCTTCTGTATCGAGGATCGTCGAAATAAGCAAAAATACTATTTCTACAGAAAATACTATTTATGGGTATTTCAATCGAGATGCCTGAAGGGGGTATTAGTTCTTTCTCTCGTTTTTGAATCGATTGGAATGGGATGATGAATCCATTCCTTCGCCTCTTTGCCAATAAATTAGAATTCCCAT